GGTAAAAAAAAATCTAGTGGAATAAATGAAATCGGTAAAAAACTCCCTCGATGGTCATACAAATTAATCAACGAGTTGCACCAACATTTTAAAAAACGACGAAAAGAACAAGGCCTAATGCAAGGGATGTCGCACCAGCTTCGAACAAGAAGATTTAAACGTACAGCTTTTTTAAATCGTTCGAAACGAACTTTAGGAACTTTTAAGAACTCTAATTTCAAGAATTATAATCTTTATAGAAAATTTAATAGAGATTTGGGTTTTATAAGTTATTTGGAAGAACCAGATTTTCGTCGATCCGTAATCAAAGGATCTATGCGCACTCAAAGGCGTAAAATTGTTGTTTGGGGACCGTCTCAAAGAAATCCCCATTCCCCGCTTTTTTTGGAAAAAATGGAAGATTTTCCTTTTCCTATATCCGACCTAATCAAACTTTTTTTTAGTATTAGAGGTTGGTTCGGGAAAAAGCCAGAATACAGAATTTTAGATCAACAATTCAAAAGTAAAAAAAGCACCCAGAAAGACACAATGGAATTCTGGGAGAACATTCCACATGCACAAAAAACAAGAAGTATTCTATTACTAGTTCAATCAATTTTTAGAAGATATATTAAATTACCCTTATTGATAATAGCTAAGAATATTGTCCGTATTTTATTACGGCAATCGCCGGAATGGTATGAGGATTTCCAAGATTGGAATAGAGAAATTTATCTAAAATGCACCTTTAATGGTCTTCAATTCTCCAAAACAAAATTACCTAAAAATTGGTTAAGAGGAGGTTTTCAGATAAAAATCCTATATCCTTTTTATTTGAAACCTTGGCACAGATCTAAGCTAGGACTCGATGATTCTGATAGAGATCTAAAGCAACAAGATGATTTTGATTCTTGTTTTTTAACAGTTTTGGGAACGGAAATGGAATATCCTTTTGGTCCTCCTCGAAAAACACCTTCCTTTTTTGAACCGATTTTAAAAGATATAGACTATAAAGTCGAAATCAGAAAATTAAATTTGAGAGTTCGAAGAATTTTAAAAAAAATAAAAAAGAAAGAAGCAAAAGCATTTTTATTTGTAAAACGAATAATAAAAGAACTTTTAAACAGCAAGAAAATTCCATTATTTATACGGAGAGAATTTATATCGAGAGAAAGATATGAATCAAGTGAAACTCAAACAGAAAAGGGTTCCATAATAAGCAATCAGATAATTCATGAATCACTTAGTCAAATTGGATCTACAGGTTGGACAAATTATTCACAGGCAGAAAAAGAAATGAAACATAGGATTGATAGAAGAAACACAATCAGAAATGAAATAGAAATAATGAAAAAAAAAAAAAAAGTAACGTCAGGAATCAAAAAAAAGAAAAAGAATAATGCAGAATCATCCCCAAAAATTTTTAAAATATTAAAAAGAAAAAATATTGAATTAATAGTTCAATTTTTCATTGAAAAAATATACATAGATATCTTTCTATGTATCATTAATATGCGCAGAATCGCTCTACAACTTTTTATCAAATCAACAAAAAAAATTATTGATAATGATAAATACATTAACAATAATGAAACAAATCAAGAAAGGATTAATAAAACAAAACAAAATAAAATTGACTTTATTTCGCCTATGACTATAAAAAGGGCTTTTGATAATCTTAGAAATAGTAAACGGAAGTCCGATATTTTTTTTTATTTATCTTACTTGTCACAAAAATATGTATTTTTAAAATTATCACAAACCCAAATTATTAACTTCAATAAGTTAAGATCTATTTTTCAATATAATGGACCGTCTTTTTTTCTTAAGACTGAAATAAAGGATTTTTTTGGAAGACAAGGAATATTTCATTCCGAAGTAAGACATAAGAAACTTCCAAATTCTGGAATGAATCCATGGAAAAACTGGTTAAGAGGTCATTATCAATACGATTTATCTCAGATTACATCGTCTAGATTAATCCCCCAAAAATGGCGAAATAGAATCAATCAATGCCATACGTCTCAAAATAAAGATTTAAACAAATGGTATTCCTCGGAAAAAGACCAATTACTTGATTCAAAAAAAAAACAAAATTCGACAGTGTATTTATTACCAAATAAAGAGGAGAATTTTCAAAAAAACTATAGATATGATCTTTTATCATATAAATATATTCATTCTGAAACTAAGAATAACTCCTATATTTATAGATCAGCAGTAGAAACAAATAAGAACCAAGAAAATTCTACCAGAAATAAAGAAAAATTTTTTAACATACTCAAGAATATTCCTAGCAAGAATTGTCTAGGAAAAAGCGATATTATATATATGGAAAAAAATAAAGATAGAAAATTTTTGTGTAAAATTAATAAAAATATTCAGGTTGAACCCACTAATAAGGACCAAATAATGGATAAAATTCATAATAATGGTCTTTTTTATCTTCCAATTGATTCAAATTTCGAAATAAATTACAAAAAGGTATTTTTTGATTGGATGGGAATGAATGAAAAAATCT